CAGGAAGTACCGTTTGTGGAACCTCAATATCCACGGGCTTATTAGCTAAATGGCAATTGGCACATACAATACGGCCGGTTGCTTCTCGTGGATTTTCATAACCCTGCTGTGCAAAAATGGGATATGCATTTGAAATGGATACTCGAGTTATTATATATATCATAATCGATATGGAAATAGATCGAGTAATCTCTTCCTTTATCCAAGAAAAAGCATTTCTAGTTTGCATGGTCTAATCATTGATCCTGAAAATTTCTACAATAAGATTAGGTAGGTCACTGGCATAGTTCCCTATCCATGATTCTGCTATTTACTAAAAAGAATTTCCTGAATATAGAAAGAATCCCTTGATAGGGGGTAGAAAGAAGGAAAAAGAAAAAAAAGTCCAATTTTTTTTTAAGTTTGTTTTTTTTTGTATAAAAGCTAAACATTAAAAAAAAAATTGGATCAATGGATCGTTTTTTCAGTCAGTCATTGAATGATAAATCACTACAAGTGACGGAGACACGCGATTTAAATAACGGAAAATACAATATTTAAAAATTGTATCCAAAATGACTGGAAAAGTCGAAACAAGACTAGATATAATTTGATCATTCTGAGCAAATCCAAAATCTTTATAGACAGAACCAATCATTAGTTCCCAACCATGGGTCGAATGGAATCCTATACATAAATCAGTTAATAGAAGAATAGAAAAAGCTTTTATTGTGTCACTTAAATTATATAGAAATTCTTGAACCCAAGAGTTAAGAATAAATAGTTCTTGATTACCTAGAATAGAATAACCACTTAGAATAAAGAAACAGATTATATTTGTCGATAAGTGCAAAATTGTATGGATACGATCTTCGTTGTACGTTTTGATTAATTGGATTGTTTCTTTGTATATTCCAGTACGAAGGTTTTGTAAACGTGTTTCTGAGTATTCTTTTAGCATTTCATCCAAGAAAAATAGTTCCTCAAATTCTATGAATTTTTTTAGAATACTCTTTTCTTGGATATCATTTAAGAAAATTTCGGATTGTCTAGTATTCCACCAATTAGTAAACCAAGATTCCAGACTTTTCTTAAATGTGAAAGAGATACACCAGGGCAAAAAGACTATAGATGTAAGATATAAAAGAGGAATGAATGCTTTCTTTTTTGCCATTTTTCATCTTTAATGAATTCAACTTCACCTTATTCGTCAACTCTATATGATAATAATCTTTCTATCAAGTATAAGTCTTATTACAAGTCATAGAACCTATCCATCTATATATATATATAAATCTATAATCTATTCTATTCCTGCGTTTTTTATTTGCAATTCGGGAGTTAGTTCTTGCCTTGTTGAATTTACAAAGAATACAGAAATCGAAGGAATCCACTGTAAATGTAAAGTCGAATGAAGAAAAATAAATATTATTTTAAAAGATATCAATTACTAAGTTAAGATTTGAAGCAATTATTCTTTTTGATGAATACACAAAAGAGCACTTCCAGTAATGAATATTGTAGTCGTATTTCGAAACCAAAGAATGTCCCATCGATAAATATTTCAATAGACACACGTAAAAAATAGGACAATTCTCCAGCTTTTTGTGCAATTTCTAGTGGAGTCAAATTATCTTCAATACGAGTCAAGGGAATAAACCCCTGTTCCATGGTTTCTATGTAAACGATACTATAATAATTAAAGGTACGAGTAAAAATACCCCCTTCTTTAACTACTGTTATTATTCTGATGGACTGAATCTCTTTCATAGGTACTCGGAGAATAATACAACGATTTTTTCCAGGAAATCCCCAACGAAAAAAACATACTACTTTCTTTTTTTATTGAAGATATCATAACCACTACCCACATCCCACAAAATTATGCACCACAAATAAAAACTAATAAAGAGACCCACAATTCCATAGAAAGACATCGTGGCCCCTTGTGGAATAAATGGAAAATCATAAAGTTTCTCAGACAAAATGAAATAATCCATACCAAGATAACTGCAAATTGCGACCAATAATAACCCTAATGAACCTAAAAGAACGATAAAGGCCCAGAAGAAATTGCTTATTGTTCGAGCCTCTATTATAGGGTCTACTCGTATATGTTCTAATCGCAAAATTATACTCATGTTATATTTCTATTAAATCAAAAATGAATATTCATTTTATTACAATACAATTAGGAAAGAAAAAAACCAACACAAATGAATTTTACTTTATTTTTCTTTGTTTCTGAAGTAACTTTAATCCACTAGCACTATTTAAATGTAAAGCTTTAGGAATAATTCATCTAATTGCTTCCAGATCTAAAAAAAAATATATGAGATTTGTCCCTACTACCCGTATCTAAAAAATCTTGTTTTTTTGAACATGAAGAAATAAGGAAGCCATTGTAATTGCCGGAAATGTTAGGCCCACTAAAGGCACAAAAAAGGAAGGTAAGTTTATCATAGAATGGGTACCTCGATTTACTATTTGTACCTGTGATATATTTATATATTATATATTATTGTTATATTAGATATTAGTTATATTAATATTTAAAAAGTTAGATTAATATTTTAAATATTTTTCTTATTCTTATTTATATAGATTATAATATAGATTATAATAAATCAAAAATTATAAAAAATCAATAAATAATAAAATAAATAATAGAATCAAAAGTACAAATATAATCGAATACAAAAAATGTAGAACTAAATAAATTGATTGATTTCATCTTCTATTTCTAGAAAAAACAAACATATGTATGATAATACACCCTTTTTTATTCTTACTATTCTTCTATTATTCTTTTTTTTTTTATTACTTTGCTGTTGTATGTTCTAATTTTTGATTTTTGTCTCATAATTTATTATATTTGAAGTTGAAAAATGAAAAAAAAATCATTTTTTGCTCCACCTTATTTTTCATTTTGAGTCAAAGAAAAGAAAGCATGGAACTGAAATAACTCACTCAGAACTCCCTTTAAAGGATTACGCGGTACGATTGAATCAAATAAGCCTTTATCGAATAAATATTCAGCCACTTGTGAACCTTCGGGTACTGGCTTATTCAATGTTTGTTCAATGACTCTTTTACCCGCAAATGCAATGTAAGCATCAGGTTCGGCAATAATAATATCTCCCAACATGCCAAAACTAGCTGTCACCCCACCAGTAGTAGGAGATGTAAGGATCGATACATAGAATAACTTTTTATTTGTTTGATAATTATATAAAACAGAAGATATTTTAGCCATCTGCATCAAGCTCAAACTTCCTTCTTGCATACGTGCTCCTCCGGACGCACATACTAGAATAAGAGGTAAAAGTTTATCAGTAGCATATTCGATCAAACGAGTAATTTTCTCACCTACTGCAGATCCCATACTACCCCCCATAAACTGAAAATCCATAATTCCAATTGCTACAGGAATACCATTTAGTTGACCTGTGCCTGTTTGAACAGCCTCAGTTAATCCTGTCTTTATTTGATAAGAATCAATACGATCTTTATAAGGTTCCTCTTCTGAATGAAATTCAATGGGATCCAGAGAGACCATGTCTTCATCCATAGGATTCCAAGTACCTGGATCAATCGAAAGTTCGATTCTATCTGAACTGCTCATTTTCAAATGACACCCACAATATTCGCAAATATTCATTTTTGATTTTAAAAATCTTTTATAATTTAATCCATAACAATTTTCGCATTGAACCCACAAATGCTTGTATTTTTGAGTTTCATCGACTTCATCGAGATTATTAGAACTTTCAGAATCACTATCATTTGTATCATTCGTGCTAGTTATTATACTAGCACTATAATTAGAACTATAATTCTCACTTTCACTACTATTTCTGCTCTTACCACAAATGGAACTATAAGAATAACTGTCATTGTATTTGTCACTATCACCTAAAATGTAACTATCACTACAGATTTCAGAACGAAGATAACTATCAATGCAATTATCAATGCAATTATCAATGCAATTATTAATGTTATTATTCCAACTAAATTTAGTATCATATATGTAATGATCATCATCACTCTTAAAGACATTATTCAGATAGCTAGAATTGTTACAACTAGAAAAAAAAATTTCTGATTCACTTAGAAAAGAATGATCATTGTTAATGTCCATAATTTTATTTTCAATATCCAAATATATGGAATAACCGTTCTTCTCATTATCTCTAACAAAAAAAGTTTCATCAGATAGGAAATTCCGGATGTTCCTGACGCCTACTAAATAATTAAAAAAACTGTAACTAAAATTGTCACTATTATTCCAACTATGAGTTTTTTTATCTATATCAGTTAAAATTTGGAGGTCTTCACTTACACTTACACTGGTATTTTCAATAGGACCAAAACTATCCATTGATTTACTTAATGCACACCTGTATTCTAACTCTCTATTAAACAGCATGGAATTGAACCACCATTTTTCCATAGTGTTTTTTTTCTCTATTTACATGAGAATACAATAGATGAATAGTCATTTGATAGCCATTCAATAAAAAATAATAGAAATATTCTATTTTGAATATTCTATTATTTCATTTATTTACTATCAAATGACTATATAGAAATAGAAATCCAATCACTAGGATTAGTAACTGATAAGATAAGAATAACGAGCGAGTGGATAAGTGGATATTCAAAAAATTCTTTTTTTGAGAACCGGGAGTATTATTTCACTATATATATATATATCAGTATATATATCACTATATGTGCTGGAATTCTTTTTTTTTTTATTTCATTAATTGAATTTCGTTTGTTGATTAGAGCTAAGTTCCATAAAAACACCTGCTTTTTTTGAAATATCCTGAACAGTTCCTGTGGGTTGAGCACCTTTTTCAAGAAAATATAGAATAACAGGAAGATTTAAATAGGTTTGATTCTTTATTGGATCATAAAAACCCACTTTTCGAAGATCTCTTCCCTCTCTTCGGGATCGAACATCAATTGCAACGATTCGATAAACGGCTCATTGGGATAGATATAGATGAACAATGCACCCCCCCTAGAAACGTATAAGAAGTTTTATCCTCGTACGGCTCGAGGAAATTAAAAATTTATGTATAAAATTCTGATGTCAAATATATCAATAAAATAATCAAATCAATTAAACTATGGTTTAAGTATTTTTTTTTTCTTATTTTATTTCTGAAAAAAAAAACTCCTCTTATTTTCAACCCCATAACTCAAATTGCATAATTTTCAAATAACTCAAAGGAAAATAATTAGGTATTTCATTTATTGAATTTATTGAGTGGTCTCTACCCCCTTTTCTTGCCTGTGCTTCTTTAGAATTTTTTTTTTATTTCTATTCTAATAGAATTGATGAGACAATTTGAAAAAAGGTATTTACTTGTTCCAGGATCTTTTAGTTTTTTCTTGAATCATTGGGTTTAGACATTACTTCGGGAATCCTTAATCGTTTTAAAAATGGCAGCAACATACCATTTTTTTCTTTCTCTGAAAAAATCATACAAATAGAAGGTTGATTCCCGCGGATACACTTTTGATCGAAATAGTTTTACCAATTCCAACAAATAAATTGGAACCTTGCTCGAATTGGATCCTTTCGATTTCTCTATCAAAAAGGTACTTACGAAGTTGTTCTAACTTATTCATTGTCACTAACCTTAGACACTTGCCCCTGAGAAATGAATCAACTCGAGCTCCATCATGTAATATTTACATCATAAATCCTTCTCCCGTCCCCAAAACAATAAGTTCTAGTGGAACAAAACAAACGATGTCGAGTCAAGAGCATCTCAATTTCTATATACTAGAAAAAAATGGCGGATGTAAGAATCCACACCCAATCGAATCATGTCTTTCAAGTCGCACGTTGCTTTTTACCACATCGTTTCAAACGAAGTTTTACCATAACATTCCTTTAGCTTGGATATACTATGTAATTGATTCAATTATGAAATCATGAATAGTCATTGATTCAATCGATACATAATAATTAATAATAATAATATATTAATTTTCAAAATACGAATATGGGAATTATTCAAATATTTGTATTTGTTTGATTGAAAGAGTATTTTTGATTTCTATGTTATCCATAGAATAAATATAGTATACGACTATTATCGATAGAATACAGTATCCTACTAGAATACAAAAAAAATCCGATAATTAGTATGAATTAAATACTTTAATTCATATAGTTCACAAAAATTGGAAAACCCCCAGCTATAAAAAAAATGGATACTTTGATCCCTTAACTCAATTATTAGTATACTTATAGTCCACTTCTTCCCCATACTACAAGGGAAAGGGAAAATGAAAAAACTACCATTAAAGCAGCCCAAGCAAGATTTACTATATCCATGTAAATTTTGTCTCCTATCTCTATCAATATGAAGGAATTATTTCATTTTTGTTCACAAATTTTTCCTGTATGATTTTCTTTTATATTATTCACTAATAATACTATAATAATAGTGAAATTGCTGATACAGAGTAAAAAAAGGATTCCGGGCTAACACCATTGACGAAACAATCCAATCAATTCTAGTAAAACATATAACAAGTTCTTATATGATATGGATATGATTTCTAACTTCATAGAATATGATTTTTAATAAAATCGGATAAACATAAACAAAATATCCGGAAACATCCTTGGAAGTATTAATATTAATTGGAAGTATTAAATTAAGGGAATGAATATTATTAACATAACAGGTAGGAATAATAAGACCTATGTTTTATCCTCCCATTTTATTAAGTAATTTCATTAAGTAAAAAAAAAAAAAGAATCAAGACAGATTACTTTGCATACTTATACTCTTATTTCCATTTGATCTAATCCTTAACGTCTCTCGATTCGTTAATCGGAAGATAGCCTGCCTATTAAATTCTTTAACTATTTAATTCTTTTTCAATCTAATTCAAGATCCAGTCAGTAGACGGACACAACAATAGTTGTGGATTGAAAGGATTATTATTTCAAGATTTATTGATTTCTTTTCACTAGTGGAATCTTTCCTTGAATCCGAGACGAAAAGATTTACAGCATTTTTTTAGAACAAACAAACCTCCCGATGCTTAAAATTTAGAATCAAACACAAACAAGTCCCAAGAGTCCTTTTCCCCCACTTGCTTCTGCTGGAAAAAAAATTCTATCAAAAAAATGTAATACACTATTGCAAATCTCTTGTCTATCAGGCGACACCCGGATTTGAACTGGGGAAAAAAGGATTTGCAGTCCCCCGCCTTACCACTCGGCCATGCCGCCAAAACTATAAAAGTATTATAAACTATTATAATATATAAAACTAATATATATATGAGAATACCCCCCAAGGGGGGTTCTAAACTTCTTTTTTTTATTGAAAAAAAAACTTTATCCATTTCAATTATAACAACAACTGCCAGTATATCTAAACCCTAGAACACAAATTTAAATTGTTACACAGATATTATCTAATTGGGTATTTTATCCATATATAATACCGATACTATAGGGAATTTTCAAGAAATTCTCGT